TAATAATATATATTAATAATAAATATATAATATATAATATATAATCTATATAGTACCGTTACTCCTTCTTTTATTTATGAACATCGTGAGTAAATAAAATAATGATAGGTACTATATAATAGAATAATTAAATTATAATAATATTATATAAATATATAATATATATATATATATAAATTATATTATTAATAATTTTCAATATAATATATATTTTAATTAGAATATATATATATATATAAATTTATAAGCAATATATATATATTTTAATAAATATATATATATTTCTTTATTAATATATACAATATTATATAATTATTCAATAATAATAATAATAAATAATTATAAATAATCATTTTTAATAATTATATAATTGAATAATAATAATAATAATATATTAATCACAATTATTAATTAATAATTAATAATCATAATATATAAATATATATAATTATATTATATTAATATAATTATAATATATAATAGTTAATAAAATATTATATTTATAAATGACAAATTTAGAAAGAAGTAGATATCAACAATTTCCATATCATATAGTAATACCATCACCATGACCATTAATAGTATCATTAGCATTATTATCATTAGCATTAACATTAGGTTTAACAATACATGGTTATATTAATAATTTAAATTTATTATATTTATCATTAATTGTATTATTAATAAGTATAACATTATGATTTAGAGATGTTATTGCAGAAGCTACATATTTAGGTGATCATACAATAGCTGTAAGAAAAGGTATTAATTTAGGTTTCTTATTATTTGCATTATCTGAAGTATTAATTTTTGCAGGTTTATTTTGAGCATATTTTCATTCAGCTATAAGTCCTGATATTATTTTAGGAGCTCAATGACCTCCTGTAGGTATTGAAGCTATTCAACCTCTAGAATTACCATTATTAAATACTGTAATTTTATTATCATCAGGTGCAACTATTACATATAGTCATCATGCATTAATTAATAAAGATAGATCAAAAGCTATGTCAGGATTATTAATTACATTCTGATTAATTGTTATTTTTGTATCTTGTCAATATATTGAATATACTAATGCTATGTTTACTATTAGTGATGGTGTTTATGGATCAGTATTTTATGCTGGTACAGGTTTACATTTTATGCATATAGTAATGTTAGCTATTATATTAGGTATTAATTATTGAAGAATGAGAAATTATCATTTAACAAGTGGACATCATGTAGGATATGAAACAACTATTATTTATCTACATGTATTAGATGTTATTTGATTATTCTTATATATTCTATTCTATTGATGAGGTGTTTAATATAAATAATAAATCAATAAATAATAAATAATATTCATATTAATAATATTATAATAAATATAAATAATAATATAATAATAATATAAAATTATTATAATAATAATTATATTATATAAATTAATAATATATAATAATAAATTATATAATATTATTTATTATTTTTATTTAAGGTAGAATTATTATATTTAATTGAAATATATTTATTATAATAATTTCATAGCCCCTCTTCCTTTATGGAAGATATGGGGTGACACTTTTGGATAAGGTAAATATATATATATATATAAAAATAATAATAATAAATATTAATGTATAATATTTATAATATATATTTACTCATAATTATGATTATTAATAAATATCAATAATATTAATAAATTAAATAATATATATATATATTATTGAATAATATATAATATTAATAAATATTAATATATATTATAATAAGTATATATTAAATATAAATTATAAATAACTCAATATTAAAAGTAATAATATTATAATAATTATTTATATATATACATAATAAAATATAAAAATAATTATATAAATATAATAAATGTCAATATATATAATAAATAAATAAATAAATAAATATATATATATAATTCTCAATTAAATAATATATATATATTAATAATAAATATTTATATAATTATAAATATTTTAATATAAATATAAGGTATAATATATAAATATAAGGTATAATATCTAAATATAAATATAAATACAATATATATATATTAATAATTAATTAAGCTATTTTGGTGGAAATGGTAGACACGATACTCTTAAGATGTATTACTTTATAGTATGAAGGTTCAAATCCTTTAAATAGCATAATAAATAATATATATCATATAATAATAATAATATAAAATATATATATGTAAATATTAAAATAATATATAATTATATTCAATAATATATTATAAATAATTAATAAATAAATAATATAATAAATATTATTTAGATATTTTATATAATATTTATTAAATATATATTAATAAATTATATATTCTATTTTATAAGAGTGGTTCATTATTATGAATCGTATATTAATACACCTTCAGAGAGGGAGTATATGTCTATTCTCATGTCCTCTTGCCAAGATTAATGATTAATAATTAATGATTAATGATTAATGATTAATTAGGGGGGGGGTGGGCAAATGAATCATAGACTTCTCTTTTCTGAGAGGTCCACAATTCATTATAAAATAATGAATCGTAGACTAATACCCCCCTCTCCGAGGGGGTATATGCCCACTCTTATAGGGGGGGGCCCTTAGGGGGCCCCCTTAATGAATCGTAGACTAATAGGTAAGTTACCAAAATTTGAGTTTGGAGTTTGTTTGTTCGAATCAAACCGATTCAATATAATATAATATAATATAATATTAATAAATAAGTAAATAAATAAAGTTAAGTTTTATTAATATATATATATATATATATTAGAGAATATTGTTTAAAGGTAAAACAGTTGTCTTTTAAGCAACCCATGCTTGGTTCAAATCCAGCTATTCTCATTTAATATAAAATATAATAAGCTTTCTTAGCTTAATGGTTAAAGCATAATACTTCTAATATTAATATTCCATGTTCGAATCATGGAGAAAGTATATATTTATAAGAAATATAAATAGATATATGTTAATGGTAAACTTAATGTCTTCCAAACATTGAATGTGAGTTCGATTCTCACTGTCTATATAATAAATAAATAAATAATAATATATAATATAATAATATATATATATATATAAATAATATATTAATAATATTTATTATAAATATATTTATAAATATATTATTATAAAAAGGATTTATAGCTTAATAGTAAAGTACCATTTTGTCATAATGGAGGATGTCAGTGCGAATCTGACTAAATTCGTAAATATATATAATAATAATTTTATATAAACATAGTAGGAAAATTAACTATAGGTAAAGTAGATTATTTGCTATGTAATTGAATATAATATATTCTTATGAGTTCGAATCTCATATTTTCCGTATAAAATCAATAATATATATATATATACATATATATATATTAATAAAAAGGTGGATATATTTTAATGGTAAAAAATACGCTTGTGGTGCGTTTATTCTAAGTTCGATTCTTAGTATTCACCCTTTCCCCATTTTAATAATAATAATAATTATAATAATAATAATAATAACTAGGAGGGGTTCTATTAATTATTAATAAATATTAATTAATAAAATTCTATTATATAATCCCTTTGATTAATATAATAGAATTATAATATTATTAATTAAATGAAGAGTCCCCTGGTCCTCTTAGGATATGAGTTCCATAAAGAGGATTATTAATAAATAATATAATATAATATAATATAATATATTATATTAATTATAACTTGTATAGTTTAACGGTTAAAACATTTGTCTCATAAATAAACAATGATAGGTTCGATTCCTTCTACAGGTATATATAATAATAGTAATAATATAATTAATAAATATTATAATAATTCAATAAATTTAATTATTTCATATAATATATTTATAGATTATAATTCTCAATAGAATAAAATTAAATAAGGGTCTTTTTAATTATTATTATTATTATAATTAGAGGAATAGTTTTTCTTATGATAATTATATAAATAAATATAATAATATATATATTATATATATATAATATTAATAAATATAATTAATATATATATTAATAATGTATATAATATATTAATATGATAATTATATATAATAAATTAATAAATATAAATATATATATATTGATATTTTAATATAAATTTATATATATTTAATTAATATCAATAATATTTATAATTATTGAATATATAATATTTCTGAAAAGAATTATATATTAATTAAATAAAAATATAGCCAATGTTCTATATATATATATATGATCTCTTCATAAATAGTTTATTCAATATAATATTATATATTATGTATAATATAAAATATATATATATAATAAATATATATGATAAATATATAAATACATAATATATAAATACATAATATATAAATATATATATAATATATTTATATAATAAATATATATATAATATAAATATACAAGTTATTTAATTAATATATATATTATAAATAATGTATATAATAACATATATATATAAAAATATATACTTTATTATTGAATATTATATAATTAATTATAATATTATTATAATAACTATTCCATCGTTCCCTCCCCCTGCTAAGCAGGGGGGGGGGGGGGAGGTATAATGATATAGTAGGGGTAATATATAATATATATATAATATATATATGATAATATATAAATATATGTGATAATATATAAATATATATGACAAATTATAAAAATATAAGTATATATATATATAAATTTTAATATAAATTCATATATATATTTATAATAATTAATAATAAGTTCGAATCTTATTATTAATATAATAAATCAACATAAATATATTTAATAATTATAATAATAATTATAATTATATATAATAATTATGATAATAATATAATATAAATATAAATATTATATATAATTTATTATTAAGTATTCTTAATAATAAATTTACTTTAATATATTATAATAAGTAATAATCATAATAAAAATATAATAATAATTCTATAATATAATATAATATAATATTTTATATAAATTAATATATATATATATTGGATAATATATAATATAAAATATTAATATTAATTAAATACAAATATACATTAATAATTATATAATATATATATAAATAATATATATTAATAATAATATTAAATAAATAAATAAATATATATATATAAATTAATATATATATATATATAGATTATAATAAATATATAATATAATATAATTATTATAATATATTTATTATATGTATAATTGAATAAAAATACCATAATAATAAATAATGAAATTAAACTTATTAAAATTATTAAATAATCATAATAATAATAATAATAATAATAATAATAATAATAATAAATTATTATTAAAAAATATATTATTAGAATTAAATAAATTAAATAATAATAATCTTATAAATAATATTAATATAAATAAATATAAAAATAATAAATTACAAATTATTAATAAAATTAATTATTGAATATTACAAATATATAATTATAATCATAATAATGAAATTAATATAATAATAATAACAAATATAATTAATAAATTATTATATAAAATATTAAATATATATAATAATAATAATATTATAATTATTAGTAAACCTATATATAAAATATCTTTAAATAAAATAATTATTCAATTTTATTATTATAATACTACTACTAATAATAATAATAATCAATATTATACTAATATATTATATAAATTAATAAATCAATTAAATAATAATAATATAAATAATCAATTAAATAATATATTAAATAATATATTAAGTAATTATATTAATAAAGATATTAATATTAATATAATTAAATTAAATTATGTATATATAAATAAAGATATTATAAATCAATATATAATTAATATAAATGGTAAATTAGGTGATAAATCTAATATAAATGATATATTAAATAATACAATATTTATAAATATATTAAATAATATTATACCATCAAGTAATAATATAATAAATAATAATAATATTATAATAAATTATATAAATTATATTAATAATATAATTAATAATAATAATAATAATAATATTAATGATAATAATATAAATATAAATATATTAATATATAAATATTTAACAGGTTGAACAATTATATTAAAAGGTAGATATACTAAAAATATAACTAGAACATCTAAATTTATTTTATATAATGGTAGTAATAAAATTAATATTTATATGAAAAATAATTATAAATTAAATAATATCTCAAATAATATATATATAAATAATATAAATAATATTAATAAAAATGGTAAATATAATTTAAAAGTTAAATTAAGCTATATTTAATATATATATAATAAATTCAATAATAATAATAATAATATTCATAATTATTAATATATAATATATATAATAATAATAATATAAATATAATAATAAATAATATATAATATATATATTTATAATAATTATAATAATATTTATAATAATTATAATAATTAAATTAATTTTATATAAAAACTATTCTATCGTTACTTTCTAGTATTATATTACATTACATTACATTACATTACATTACATTACATTACCTTTGGGGAACTATTTTATATTAATAAATTTTAATAAATAATTTCTCATTTAATATAATGATAAATTATATAATAATATTAAATATAATAATTATATTAATATAATATAATAGCTTCTAGTTTTATAAAAATATTCAGGATGAGATATTTTTAATTAATTAATTAATAATATATTTAGTATCAAATAATTTATAGAACTATATAATATATTAAATAAACAATATATAAATAATAAATATATAAATATATAAATATATAAATTGATTATTATAATATTTATTAAATATAATATATAATATATATACATATATAATATATATATATATAGATATATAAATTAATATAAAATATTAATAAAAATATAATATAAGAGAATATATATATATATAAGTATAATATATATATAAATATATAGCCCCCCCCCCTTAAGGGGGGGGGGCACGGAGATAATAATAAAATAATAAATATAAAATATTATATAATATATATATAATAATTATTATATAATATATATTATTATATAAATATTTAAATAGATCTTATCGTCTAATGGTTACGACATCACCTCTTCATGTTGAAAATATCGGTTCAATTCCGATTAAGATTATAATAATAAATCAATAAATAATAAATACCATTATAATTTAATAAATATATATAAATATATATATTAATAATTATAAAATGATCATATTTATAATAATATATAAATATAATTATAACTCATAATAAAATAATGAGAACTTATTAATTTAATATTTATTTAATATAAATAAAATAATTAATAATAATTAATTAAGAAGTATATATTATATTATATAATATAATATAATATAATATAATATAATATGATTGAATACCTTTATCCTTATTTTTATTAAGAAAACTATTCTATTGTTCCACCCTTTCTTTTAATAATATAGAGGAGGGGCTATTAATAATATATATAGGATATAATGTAATAAATAAAAAATATCAATATTCAAATAATCAAATATAATATATAATATATTATTAATATATTTATCATAAATATATTATAATAATAATATTAATTATATATTATGATTATTATATATATAATAATTTAATAAATAAATATATATAATAAACATTTATATTAATTAAATAATTATAATAATAAATATCTATATATATATATATAAAAATATATATATATATAATAAATAATTCATAATAATAATTAATATAAATGAATATATATATATAATATATAAATAAATAAATAAATATATATATATAAATTAATAATATATATATATAATCTTCTGTATATATTATATATATATATAATCTATAAATATGACATTTAGAAAATCTAATGTATATATAAATTTAGTTAATAGTTATATTATTGATTCACCACAACCATCATCAATTAATTATTGATGAAATGTAGGTTCATTATTAGGTTTATGTTTAGTTATTCAAATTTTAACAGGTGTATTTATAGCTATGCATTATTCTTCTAGTATTGAATTAGCATTTAATTCAGTTGAACATATTATAAGAGAAGTAAATATAGGTTGATTTTTAAGATATGCTCATGCTAATACAGCATCATTTTTCTTTATGATAATGTATATTCATATTGGTAAAGCTTTATATTATGGTTCTTATAGATCTCCTAGAGTACTATTATGAATTGTAGGTGTTATTATTTTTGTATTAACTATAGCTACAGCATTTTTAGGTTATTGTTGTGTTTATGGGCAAATATCACATTGAGGAGCTCTTGTTATTACTAATTTATTCTCAGCTATTCCATTTGTAGGTAAAGATATCGTAGCATGATTGTGAGGTGGGTTAAATTTAGAAGACCTTTATTATAGTAATATAATATTAAAAAAATCTGTTTTATGCTGGAATATTTTTATATTATTAATTGATTACTATTTTATTAAATTAATAATTTTAAATAAAAATAATATAGTAAAAATATCAATTAATAAAAAACAATCCGCAGTAATTAAAAATAAATCATTAATTATTCAGAGACTTAATAGTAATTATTTATTAAATAATACTATTATTTATGATAAAAATCATAAATTAAATACAGATAATCCTATTTATGCATATATTGTTGGTTTAATTGAAGGTGATGGTTGAATTACAATTACTAAAAAAGGAAAATATTTATTATATGAAATAGGTATTGAATTAAATAATAGAGATATTCAATTATTACATAAAATTAAAAATATTTTAGGTGTAGGTCTTATTATTACTAGAAAAAGAAAATTAAAAAATGGCCTTTATAATGAAATAGTAATTTATAGAATTAGAAATAAAGATCATTTAAAAAATATTATTATTCCTATTTTTGATAAATATAATATATTAACAAATAAACAATATGATTATTTATTTTTTAGAAAATATTTATTAAATAATGTTAAATATTATGAAGAATTACCTTTATATATTAGACCAAAATATTTAATATATACAGTAAATGATATTATCAATAAAGATTATTTACCTTATTGATTAGTTGGTTTTATTGAAGCTGAAGGTAGTTTTTCAGTTTATAAACCTCTTAAAATAAACTCTAAAGTAGCTAGTTTTGAAATTAGTCAAACAAATAGTTTTGAATTAATAGAAGCTATTAAGATTTATTTAAAAGTATCACAAAATATTTATCTAGATAAATATAATAATAGTAGAATAATACTTAAAAAAATCAGTGATATTTGTAATATTATTAATTTTTTACAAAATAATCCTGTTAAATTATTAGGTTATAAAAGTTTACAATATAATTTATTTTTAAAACTATTAAGACTTATACCTAATTATATAAAATATATAGATATTCCACAAAAATATTAATATATATAACAAATATGTATAAAGGATTAAGATATAGTCCAAACAATAAAGTAATATATTGATTTATATATTTATAATATTAAATATATAATATTTTTTTATTGTTCAGTAAGTAATCCAACAATTCAAAGATTCTTTGCTTTACATTATTTATTACCTTTTGTAATTGCAGCTATAGTTATTATGCATTTAATAGCTTTACATATTCATGGTTCATCAAATCCATTAGGTATTACAGGTAATATAGATAGATTACCAATGCATGGTTATTTTGTATTTAAAGATTTAGTAACTGTATTTGTATTTTTAATTATGTTCACATTATTTGTATTTTATATGCCTAATGTATTAGGTCAAAAATTTATGGCCCTTACAATCATATTGATTGTATTAACATGTGCTATTTGCTGGAAAATATAATATTTAATAATAAATATAAATTATAATAATACTATAACAATTAAATATTTATTTAATTATGTAAGTAATTTTATTAAAAATTCTAATATAGTAAAAATTTATTATAATTATCATAATCAGCCGGAAACTAAATATAATGAGGCTCCTGGTAGAGCCGGGAGTTCAATCTATTTAAAAGGTTCCTCAGAGACTACACGCACACATAAATATATATTAAAAAATAATGTAACTTTTAATAAAATTGAAAGTTATTTATTAAATTCATGTATAAATTATACACTATCAACTTTTAATAATGAAGATATTAAATTTAATCAATGATTAGCTGGTTTAATTGATGGAGATGGTTACTTTGGTATTAATAAAAATAATAGTATTTCTTGTGAAATTATTATAGCTTTAGAAGATGAACCTATATTAACAGAAATCCAAAATAAATTTGGAGGTTCTATTAAATTAAGATCAGGAGTAAAAGCTATTAGATATAGATTACAAAATAAACCTGCTTTATTAAAATTAGTAACAGCTATTAATGATAATATTAGAAATACTAAAAGATTAGTACAATTTAATAAAGTATGTAATATTTTAGGTATTGATTTTATTGCCCCTATTAAATTAACTAAAGATAATAGTTGATTAATAGGATTTTTTGATGCTGACGGTACTATTAATTATTATTATCAGAATAAAAATGATATAACAAAAATTAGACCACAATTAACTATTTCTGTTACTAATAAATTTTATCAAGATGTACAAGATTTTGCACTTGTATTAGGAGGTAATATTTATTTTTATAAAGCTCAAAATGGTTATTATAAATGATCTATTAATAGAGAAGATTTACATACTATTTATTATAACTATCATATGTTAAATCCATCAAAATCATATAAAGGTAGAAGATTATTTTTAATTAAAAAATTTTATACTTTATATAATTTAAAAGCTTTTAGAGCTCCAGTTAATTCAATATTAAATCAAGCATGATTAAAATTTGATAATAAATGAAAAAATAATATTATTTAAATAATAAAATATATATTTATGAAGATATAGTCCATTTTTATTCCTTTTTGGAAAAAAAGCATCCTGATAATTATATCCCAGGTAATGCATTAGTACTACCTGCATCAATTGTTCCAGAATGATATTTATTACCATTCTATGCAATTTTAAGATCTATTCCTAATAAATTAATAGGAGTTATTCTTATGTTCAGTGCTATTTTAGTATTATTAATTTTACCATTAACTGATAGAAGTGTAGTAAGAGGTAATAGTTTCAAAATATTATCTAAATTCTTCTTCTTTTTATTTGTATTTAATTTCTTATTGTTAGGTTTAATTGGTGCCGTACATGTTGAAGTGCCTTATGTATTAATGGGTCAAATCTCTACATTTTTATACTTTGCTTATTTCTTAGTATTTATTCCTATTATTTCTATTATTGAAAATATTTTATTTTATGTTGGTTCTAGAAACAATAAAGAAGATTTAAAGTAATTAAATACAAATTTCATAATTTAAATAATATTCAACCACCTTTTTATAATAGTATTAGACATTATAGTACTAAAAATACTAATATTGTATATCTTAAAGATTATTTAGTAAAACTAGATTTAATTGAAGAAGAATATAAAAAATTATATATAGATATTAAAAATAAATATAATTTTAAAGATTTATATTCAGTATTAGATTTAAGTGAAACAACAGTTAATGCTATTATTGATAAATTAATTAATTATGAAATTTGTAGAATAAATAAATTAAATGGGATTCCTTTTATCTCTATAATTAATAGAGATAATTTTGATAAACATTTTACAGGCTTTTTTGGTGGTGAGGGCCATTTTGAATTAAAGTTAGTAAAACTATCTCTTCAAGATAGTCCTATTTCTAATGGAATGGAAACTAATGATTTAATTATTGATACCTCTATTATAAATAATGAAAATATATTTAAAAAATTTCTAGTTAGAATAACTATTCAATGTCATTGAGACGAACAATTATATTTAGATATAGTAAATAAAATTTATAATGGGTTAGATAGTAAATTAATTTTCAAAAAAATTAGTAATGATAGTAAATATCATAATATTATAACTTGTCTAGTATCAATTCATAAATTTACTGTTTTAGAACATATTTTTATACCAATATTTAAAAATAAACCTATTTTAGGTAAAAAATATAATGATATAATTTTATGATTAAATGCATTAGAATTAGTAATAGATAATAATCTATCTCTTGATAATATTAAAAAAGCTATTGATTTAAAAAATCAAATAAATCTTAAAAGTACATTTAATGATTTAAGTTTACTACTTGAATTTTATAATAAAATATTAAATTTACAATATATTATTGGATTTTTTGAAGCTGAAGGAACATTTTCAATTAGATATATAATGAATCTTCATTCCTTTGGTATTTCTATAAATATTACTCAAAAAAGAGGGTCAAATTTATTAATAAAATCTATATTAGAATATTTATATAATTTACCTATTGATTCTAATTGTAAAATTAAATTAGATAATCTAATTCCTAAAATAATTGACAGAGCTGATAAAAATCAAGTTATAATTCAAATTACTAATTTAGACAGAATATATTATTCTGTTATACCTGCTTTAGCTAAAGAAAAATTCTATACAAGAAAACAAATTGATTTTGTAATATTTATAATTGGTATTATTATGTTAAAACATGGTTTACATTATATTCCTGAAGGATGAAAATTATATCATACTTTAAGAGAAAATATAAATAAATATAGATATTATACTAATAATGTAGGTTTACCTACTTTAAAAGATATTATAGATATTTTACTATTAAAACCTTTACATGATACAACTAAAAATAATAGACAAAATCTTAGTAAATATAAAAGAGTTTATTTTGATATTAATAAAAATATAAAAATTTATACACCTATTAAATTAAAATAATTTATATTGACTTTGTAGCTTTATAGAAATATCCTCCAAAAGAGGTGATAATATTCCTTTTTATATGTCATGTGGAAATTCCCTATGTATTGATGGGTCAAATTGCCACATTCTTATATTTTGCATACTTTTTAATTATTGTACCTGTTATTTCAATAATTGAAAATGTATTATTCTATATTGGTAATAATAATAAATAATATATATTATTAATATATATATATGTATTAATACATAATATTTAATTAATTTAATAATAATATATTAATATAATAAAATAATATTCATAATTATATATTTATTTATATAATATTATATAATATAATATAATATAATACAATACTCATAGGACTTTTATCTCCCCTCCTCTATTAATCTGAAGGAGGGGCTTAATTAATATAATATAATATTAAATTAGGAGCTGTATAATAATATATAATAAGGCTTTTATAATAATTTTATAAATATTAAATAAATGTATATATTAATATTTATATTTCATAGGACCCCTAATTTAAATTAAAATAAATAAAAATAAATATGGGGGCCCCCCTTAATTATAATTAAGGGGGCCCCTTTACTTTACCTTTACCTTTATTTTTACCTAATGGGAGCTATATTTATATTTATATTTATATTTATATTTATATTTATATTTATATTAAAAATAGAGCCCCCCCCTTACGGGGGGGGGCACGGATGAGATTATAATTATAATAATAATAATAATAATTATAATTATAACTATAACTATAATTATAACTGTCACTATAACTATTTTATAGTATTATTACAATATTCTACTTTTTTTATTAATATATTAATTAAAGGAATATAATTAAATAAATAATCTAATAATAATATATATTTATTTATAAAAGTAATATTAATATAATATAATATTATTAATATTCATTAATTAACTATATATAATAATAATAATTATGATTTAATATATAGATATTAATTGAATATTATTTAATATAATGTAATATGATGTAATTGGTTCAACATATTAGGTTCATAACCTAATTATATACGTTCAAATCGTATTATTGCAAGTATTTATTATTAATATAATAATTATGTAAATATAATATTAAATATTATAATAATTAAATATATTATATATAGGAAAATCATGTATATACAAAGTAAATAATTCATAATAATAATTAATATAATCTAATTATTATTATATAATTATATAATAAATAAAGTAATAAACATAAATAAATAATAAATGTAATATAATACTTAATAAATATATATAATATTAATTCATAATAATATATTATGAATATTATTAATATATATAATACTTAATTAATTTTCTATCTATATCATCTCTTCTTTATCTTCAAATATAATAGACTATTATTTATGTATTATAAATAGGTAAATATTAATAATATATTTTTAATAAAATCAAAAATATTAATAGTTATATATCTATAACATAAATGTGTTTAAATATAATATATTTAATTATTATAATATTTATATAATTAAATAATTCTTAATATTAATATAATAATAAAAATATACTTATAATAAATTATATAAAATATATATTAACATAATAATTTAATTATTATCATAATAATAAATATATATATATAATTTATATATTTTAATTAATATATATAATATATTAATAATATTTTCATAAGGATATTGGGTTATTTAAACCCGGTAATAATTATATTATTATTATATATATATATATTATACAGATAGAAGCCAAATGGTTCGGCACTTTCTTTGGGTGAAAGATTTAGTAAGTTCAAGTCTTATCTATCTGAATAATTAATAATAAATAAATAAATATAAATAATAATAATTCATAATATAAATAATAATTAATTTATATTTATAATAAATATATATAAATATATATATATATATATATTAATTGATTATTATTATTAATTTTAATAATAATTAATAATTCAAATAATAAGATATATATTTTTATATTATGTGTTTAATTTATATATATCTATTTATCTATAATATATATATTTTTTAATACTTGAATATATTATATAAATATATTCCTTCTAATTATATATATTTAGTAATAATAAATATAGATATATATACATATATTATATATATATAGATACTTCTTCTATATAAAATAAAAATAATATTATTTTTAAACCTATTATATATATATATAATATTATATAATTATATTTAATATTTAAATAATATTAATCATTTATATAATATAATATAATATAATTAAATATAAGATATACTTATAATATAATTTATCTCTATAAATAAAAATATAAAAGTAATATATTATTATTAATTTATATGTTATATTTTACAAAATTAATTATATGTAAATAATAACAATATAATATATTTAACATATTAACTATGATAGGTTTATATGAAAATATATTATAGTATATATAGAAATTAATAATTTCGATAATAATAATATAATTTATATATATATATAAATAATATATATATAAATATAATAAAATAATATTTTATAAAGTAATAACTTAAATAATTAATATATATTTAATATATATATATATAAAATTTAATATATCATCATATATAATATATATTAAATATATAGCCCCCTCCTTAATATTAATAAGGGTGGGGGGAATACGTATGAGATATATAGGTTTTAATAATTATTAATAAAAATTAATCATAAATAATATAACAAACAATGGTACAAAGATGATTATATTCAACTAATGCTAAAGATATTGCAGTATTATATTTCATATTAGCATTATTTAGTGGTATAGCTGGTACAGCTATATCATTAATTATTAGATTAGAATTGGCTGCACCAGGTTCTCAATATTTACACGGCAATAATCAATTATTTAACGGTGCGCCTCTCAGTGCGTATTCTTCGATGTTATATTCAATTATAACCGTATTACTATTCGTTTTAATAATAATATTAAAATACGTAAACCATATGACTAACCTAGCTAAGGCTAACTTAGTGGGAACAATAGCATGTCATAAAAAGGAAGTGATTAGTGCTTCTTGAGGTAAGTGTTACATGATTAGGTTAACAAACTTCTTACAAGTCTCTATCAGGATTACAATTTCCTCGCATCATTTGGATGAGGTAAACTATGCAATTGAATTATACGTTGAGGTTCAATCGTCATGAATAGATAGTTTAGATAGCACAAGCAGTGTGAAAGAGATGAAGGATCTAAATAACACATATGGAGATACGAAAAGGGAGGGATTGACTGAAAGAGGAAACTCTTGAGTTAACAGAGGTATCGTAGTATCGAACATTCAACAAAAATTGAATTGCTTACAAATTAGACAATATAGTACTAATAGTAAACTAGAAAAGGGTACCAGTACAATAAGAACTAAGGAACTAAATACTTCGAATTTAATACAATTAGTTCAATTACAAAATGATAATATAAATAAGGATCATATTAATCATAACTTAATGGACATTATTAAAGATATTGATGTTTTAATTATATCTTATGATAAAATCAAAAGTAAATCTGGTAATATAACTAAAGGTACTAATAATGAACTTTTAGATGGTTTAAGTAAAAAATACTTAAATAAATTATCAAATGAATTAGGATCTGGTAGATTCAAATTCAGTCCTATAAGAATTATTGAAATTCCTAAACCAAAAGGTGGTATAAGACCTTTAAGTATTGGTAATCCAAGAGAGAAAGTAGTACAAGAGGCTATGAGATTAGTATTAAATACTATCTTTGATCCTAAAATATCAGAACATTCACATGGATTTAGAATAAACCATAGTTGTCATACAGCTGTATGAGAAGTAAGGAATATATTCTCCAAAGTAAATTGATTTGTAGAAGTCGATTTAAAAAAATGTTTTGATACAATTCCTCATGAATTAATTATGAATCAATTAAAAAAATATATTCTTGATAAAGCTTTCTTAGATTTAATATATAAATTATTAAGAGCTGGTTATATTGATAATAAAGGTATATTCCATAATACAAAAGTGGGTGTACCTCAAGGATCAATTGTTAGTCCTTTATTATGTAATGTAGTATTAACATTAGTAGATGATTGAATAGAAATATTTATGAATCAATTTAATAAAGGGGAAAGAAGAAAAATAACTAAAGAATATAGAAAATATAGTAGACAGATTGAAAAAGCTAAACTATTTAGTGAAAGAATTAGATTACAAAAATTAAGAAAAGCATCTGGAACTGTATTTATCATAAATGATCCGAATTTCAAAAGGATGAAATATGTTAGATATGCTGATGATATATTAATTGGAGTAATTGGTTCCAAAGCTGATTGTATTATAATTAAAGAAGAATTAAGTAAGTACTTAGACTCTTTAGGTTTAACAATAAATAAGGATAAAACCTTAATCACTTGTGCTAGTAGTAAACCTGCTAGATTTTTAGGTTATGATATTTCAGTAACTCCTTATAGTAAAGAACCTACAGTAACAAAACATTTTCCATCGAGAACTATTAGATCTAGACATCCTACTAGAATTATTTTAAATGCTCCTATCCTAGATATTGTTAATAGATTAACCATTAATGGTTTCTGTAAAAATAATAAAAATGGTAGAGTAGGTTTTCCTACAAGAGTTGGTAGATGAATCTATGAAGAACCTAGACTAATTATTAATAATTTTTTAGCTATTGGATATGGTATTTTAGGTTATTATAAATTAGCAACTAATTATAATACATTGAAACATAGATTATGATTCATCTTATTCTATTCATGTGTATTAACATTAGCTGGTAAATATAGATTAGGTACCATAAGCAAAACTATTAAAAAATTTGGATTTAATTTAAGATTTAGAGATGAAAATAATAAAGTTATTGCAGAGTTTCTTAGAGATTGTTTTGATAAAATTGTACATATTAAGAACCATGGACAATACTTGTTCAATAACAAAGATAGTAATATTAACCCTTTCGAATATATTGATCAAATAAAATATAGATTACCAACTGCTAAAGCTGCATTAGATAAAGCTTGTGTAGTATGTAATTCTACAGATAATGTAGAAATACATCATATTAAGAAATTAATAAGAGGGAAATTGATAATAAAAGATTATATGTATGGAAGAATAATTACTATAAATAGAAAACAGGTTCCATTATGTAAAAATTGTCATATTAAAGTTCATCAAAATAATAATAAATATGGTCCCGGTTTATAATATAATTAGTAATAATATTGTATGGAGAGCCGTATGAAAGGAAACTTTCACGTACGGTTCGGGAAGGACTCTTTTATATGTGAAAACAGATAAATTTGTTACTTCATTTTTAGTCGTAGGCCATGCTATTTTAATGATTTTCTTTATAGTTATGCCGGCTTTAATTGGAGGGTTCGGTAAATTATATCAATTGCCGTAATATATTAACAATATATTTATAACATCACTATATGCTGGAAATTCTATTAAATATAATTATAATAATAATTATATAGCCCCCCCCCTTTATGGGGGGGGGGGGGCACGGATGAGATAATCAGCAGGAAACGCTAATAATAATTATAATCTTAATCTATAATTTAGATATAATAAATTATAATAAAATTATTAATTAGGTTCCTCAGAGACTTTTAATAAAAATTAGATATTTTATTTATGAAATAAAATAATGCGTGATGCATTTTATATATATATATATTATATATAAATTGAAGATATAGTCCTAATTATATAGAAATATATAATATAAATGAATTATATGTTACCCTTAATGATTGGTGCAACTGATCTAGCCTTTCCTAGAATTAATAATATTGGTTTTTGATTATTACCAATAGGATTAGTATGTTTAGTAACTTCTACATTAGTAGAAGCTGGTGCTGGTACTGGTTGAACTGTATATCCACCTTTATCATCTATTCAAGCTCATTCTGGTCCTAGTGTTGATTTAGCTATTTTTGCATTACATTTAACATCAATTTCATCATTATTAGGTGCTATTAATTTTATTGTAACAACTTTAAATATAAGAACTAATGGTATAACTATACATAAAATGCCTTTATTTGCATGAGCTATTTTTATTACAGCATTCTTATTATTATTATCATTACCTGTATTATCAGCAGGTGTTACAATGTTATTATTAGATAGAAACTTCAATACTTCATTCTTTGAAGTAGCTGGAGGAGGGGATCCTATTTTATATGAACACATTTTTTGATTCTTTGGTCATCCCGAAGTATATATTTTAATTATCCCTGGATTTGGTATTATTTCACATATTGTATCAACATATTCTAAAAAACCTGTATTTGGTGAAATTTCTATGGTATATGCTATAGCTTCTATTGGTTTATTAGGTTTCTTAGTATGATCACATCATATGTATATTGTAGGATTAGATGCTGATCTTAGAGCTTATTTCCTTAGTGCTACTATAATTATTGCTATTCCTACTGGTATTAAAATTTTTTCATGATTGGCCACTATTTATGGTGGATCAATTAGATTAGCTCTACCAATATTATTTGCTATTGCCTTTTTATTTTTATTCACTATAGGAGGTTTAACAGGAGTAGCTTTAGCTAATGCATCATTAGATGTAGCTTTCCATGATACATTAAAACAACAAAAAAAATATAAAAAAATACAATTATTAAAAAATAAATTACAATATAGAAATTATAGTCTTAATAAATTATTTAATAAAGATGATTATATTAAGTCTTTTTTTGTCGGTTTATTTGATGGAGATGGTAGTATTCAAGTTAATCATTGAAGATCTCTTAATTTACAATTTAGATTAGTAATTAAATTAAAAAATTTAGAACTTAATTTTAATATATTACTTAATTTAAGTAATCATTTAGGCGGTAATATTAAAATTCTAACTAATTTTGTATTATGAGTATTAAATGATAGTAAAACAATTATACTATTTATTTCAATATTTAAAAAATATCCATTATTAACAGAACATAAAAGATTACAATTAGCTTTTATAAAATCTATATATGAAATTTATAAAAAAGATAAAAAATTAGCTTTAAATTTATATATAAATGATAGAAATAATAAATTTAATCCTAATTTATATTTAAAATATTATAATATAAATTATACATTAATAAATAATTATTCTTCTATTATTTATCCTAATTTTAAATATATTGACAATACTAATCTATTTGAATATCATTATTTTAATAGTTGATTTAGTGGTTTTACTGAATCTGAAGGTTGTTTTGTAAATAGAACTAGTAAAGATTATTCATTTATGATTGCACAAAATGATAAAAAGTTAATAGAATTTATTAAGAATTATTTTCAAATTCTTAATATTTTAAGATTAGTTAAAAATCTATATGTATTAGAAACATATAGAAAAGATAATTTAAAATTATTTATTAATTTTTTTAATAAATATAAATTACAAGGTAATAAATTAAATCAATTTAATTGTTGAAAAAATTATATTAATAATAAATAAGTGTCATGTTGTCAATTCACTATAATAAAATATTTTAAATATTTTATTGGTTATATTAAATATAATATAGCTAACGATGAAATCTTATTTATGAAGATCATAATGTAATCTTTTTTTTTATAATAAATAAATAAGATAATATCGTGGGAACCTTTATATATAAAGGACACCGTAGAGACTACATGTGAATTAAATATTATAGTTTACAAATTTTACACTTGGTTATAATATTTAAAGATATAGTCCAATCCTTTACGTGAGTAAAGTTAAATAGACTTATTATGTTGTAGGACATTTTCATTATGTATTATCTATAGGAGCCGTATTCTCATTATTTGCAGGATATTATTATTGAAGTCCTCAAATTTTAGGTTTATATTATAATGAAAGATTATCACAAATTCAATTCTGATTAATTTTTGTAGGTGCTAATATGGTATTCTTACCTATGCATTTTTTAGGTATTAATGGTATGCCTAGAAGAATTCCTGATTATCCTGATGCTTTTGCTGGTTGAAATTATATTGCTTCAATTGGATCATTTATTTCAATAATTTCATTATTATTATTTATTTATATTTTATATGATCAATTATTTAATGGATTATCTAATAAAATTAATAATAAATCAGTAGTATATAATAAAGCACCTGACTTTATGGAATCTAATAAATTATTTAATATGAATAATATTAAAACATCATCATTAGAATTCTTATTAACATCACCACCAGCTGTACATTCATTTAATACACCAGCTGTACAATCATAATAAATAAATCAAATTATAATAAAATATATATATATATATAATGTATAAATAATATATATATAATAATAATATATAATAATAATATTCATAATATAACATATTATAATAAAATTCCCAATTTTATATAATATTATATAATATAATATAATATTTAATATTTTATATTTTATTGGGATATTATAAGTATATATTTTATTAATACTTATTATAATATTATTTTCTTATTCTTTTTTTTTATAGAATTTATTTATTATAAAAATTATTTAATAATAATTCAAATAATAATAAAATATTTCATATATAATAATTTATAATGTATATATTATAATATAATATATATATTATGTTGCCATAATAATTATAATATTATAAAGGCTATATATATTATTACTTTCATATAATTAATATAATTATTAAATAAATTCTCAATTATATTATAATTATAATTATAATTATAAAAAATAGAGTTTTTTTATTTAAATAATATATGAAAATATTAATATAATTATTGTTTATAATAAAAATATATAATTTATACTTAATATTATTATATTAAAATATTAACTTATTATTAAATAATTAAATAAGTAATATATAAATAATATAATAATAATAATAATTATTATTATTGTATAAATTAATTAATTATCTAAAAATAATAATAAATAATATGCCACAATTAGTACCATTTTATTTCATAAATATAGTAACATATGGTTTTATTTTAATTTTAGTATTATTAGTATTGTTTTCACAATACTTTTTACCTATAATTTTAAGATTATATGTATCTAGATTATTTATTTCAAAATTATAATAAATAATTAATTATAATATTATTATATAATATTAATTTAAATACTACTTAATTATTTAATAATTAAAATAATGTAGTAGATATATTTTATATCTTTAATATAATAGCCTAAATTTATTTATTTATAAAAATCAAAATAAAAATAGCTCTTAAATATATAATTTTAACTTATTAATAATTATCATAATAATAATAATAAAAATATTATTATTATACCCTTATTTGTATTATTAATAATAATATAGGTATATTATATAAGTATTTAATATATATTATAATAATTTATATTATAATACTCATTCTATTTCAATTAATTTATTATAATAAATAATTAATAAATTATATATTATATTTATTAATAATATATATAATTGATAAATATAATTAATTATTTAATTATTGAATAATAGATAGAATTACATTATTTTTATATTGATTAACTATTAGTTAATCAAAACTATATATTAATATAATTAAATAAATAATTCATTTAATATTTATTTATTTAATTAATATCATTAATATAATAATATTAATAAATCCATATATTTATATATTTAATTTATAATATAGCTTCTATTAAAATTTTATTAAATAGGTAATTCTATAAATATTTATTAATAAATATAATAATTTTATATAATAATTAATAATAATATTATTAATATATATATATATAATATATTTATATAAATTAAATATTAATACTTATTAATTAATTAATTATAATATATAAATATAAGGTAAATATTATATAATATTATAATTTATATATTTATATATTTGTTAATAAATATATATATATATAAATCAATTATTAGTCATCATTTAATATATAATATATTAATTATATCTTTTAATTAATATTAACTTCAATATAATATAATTTAACATAATTTATATTAAAAATAAAGTAGCTTCTAATAAGCCCCCCCCCCCCTAGAAGGAGGGAGTAGATGGGGTTCTATGCTATGAGGTTAATTTCATTTAATAATAATAATAATAATTAAATAGATATAATATATATTATATAATATATAATTATATTATTGTATTATTTATATTTTTATATTTATATTTATTTATAATAATATCAATAATATATTTATTATTTTATATATATTTTTATATTAATATTTACAATATGTTAAACATTATAAATACATTTATTAATTCACCTTTAGATCAATTTGAAAATAATCTATTATTAGGTATTATAACACCTTTTATAAATTTAAATCATTTCAATATTACAACATTTACATTATATACATTAATTGTATTTAGTATTATTTTATTATTATATATAATAACTAATAATAATAATATAATTTTAGGTTCAAAATGATTATTATCACAAGAAATAATTTATGATACTATAATTAATATAATTAAAAATCAATTAGGAGGTAAAATATGAGGTATGTATGTACCTTTAATTTATACATTCTTTATAATTATTTTAGTATCTAATTTATTAAGTATAATTCCTTATTCATATGCATTAATAACACAATTTTTATTTGTAATTTCAATAAGTTTTATAATTTGATTAGGTATTACTATTTTAGGTTTTTATAAACATGGATTAGAATTCTTCTCATTATTTGTACCACAAGGTACACCATTAGTATTAGTACCATTATTAGTATTAATTGAAATATTATCATATATTATAAGATCTTTATCATTAGGATTAAGATTATCGGCTAATATTATAGCTGGACATTTATTAATGGTTATTTTAGGTGGTATAATTTTAAATATTATGACTATTAATATTATTTATAATATTTTAGGTATTTTACCTATAAGTATTGTATTAGCAGTTTTATTATTAGAATTTGCTGTAGGTATAATTCAAGCATATGTATGATGTCTATTAATGACATCATATTTAAAAGATGCATTATTCTTACATTAATATATAATAATTAATATATAATTTATTCATCATAATTTAAATAAAAATAATAATATTCAATATATATAATATCATATCCTATTATTAATTTAAATATTATATAAATTATTATCTATAATAATATATCGATATTTATTAAGAAATATAATATAGAGAGCGGGATTATTAATTATTATTATAATATTTAATAATTATTATATATTATATTTAATAAACAATTATATTATTAAATTAAATATTATATTGATATGATTAATATATAAAATATAAGTAATAAATTCAAATATTAAAAATAAACAATATTATATATTTTTATAATAATTAATATATATATATTTATATATAATTTTTATTAAAATACTCTCTCAAGTATTAAATATAAATATTAAATAAATAATATACATTATATATATTTATATGATAATATAAAATATAATTATAAAAATAAAATAATAAAATAATTAATATATATATACAATGTTATTAAATATATTTATAATATAATAATATTATAATAATAATATATTATTAATATTATATAAATATTAATATAAATATTATTTAATTATTATTATATTTTATTTATTATTCTTAAGGAGATCCCAAGCTTATTAAGTTCGAGAACTATCTTATTAATTACTTCTAGATATATATAATATAATATAATATAATATTATATAAATATAGTTTAATTAATATAATAATAAAGTCTCCAATTAAATATTAATATTTAATAAGGCTCCTTTTAAGTTCCAAAACTTATTAACTCTATGAATATATTAAATTATAATTAGAAGTAAAATTAATTAAAAATATTAAATGTTAAATTTATTCAACATATTAAACATTATTAATAATGATGTACCTACACCTTATTCATGTTATTTTCAAGATTCAGCTACACCTAATCAAGAAGGTATTTTAGAATTACATGATAATATTATATTTTATTTATTAGTTATTTTAGGTTTAGTTTCATGAATATTATTTAATATTGTAAGAACATATTCAAATAATAATATAGCTTATAAATATATTAAACATGGACAAACTATTGAAATTTTATGAACAATTTTTCCAGCAGTAGTATTATTAATTATTGCATTTCCTTCATTTATTTTATTATATTTATGTGATGAAGTTATTTCACCAGCTATAACTATTAAAAGTATTGGATATCAATGATATTGAAAATATGAATATTCTGATTTTATTAATGATAATGGTGAAACTATTGAATTTGAATCATATGTTATTCCTGAAGATTTATTAGAAGAAGGTCAATTAAGATTATTAGATACAGATACTTCAATTGTTGTACCTGTAGATACACATATTAGATTTGTAGTTACAGCAGCTGATGTTATTCATGATTTTTGTATTCCTAGTTTAGGTATTAAAGTTGATGCTACTCCAGGTAGATTAAATCAAGTATCAGCTTTAATTCAAAGAGAAGGTGTATTTTATGGACAATGTTCAGAATTATGTGGTATTAATCACGCGGCTATACCTATTAAAGTAGAAGCAGTATCATTACCTAAATTCTTAGAATGATTAAACGAACAATAATAATATATAATATATATATATTATTGAAATTTTATTTATAATATTCATAATATAATTTATTTTAATATAATTCTTATATATAATATCTTAATAATTATTATTATAATATTAATATTAATATTATATTTATTTAATTTAAATAATAACTAATAAAAATTATTCTATTAATAATATAATTAAGTAAATATATTTATATATTATACATAATTCATAATAATAATTAATTATTTCTATTCCAATTATTATAATTGATAATATATTTTATTTTGATTTATTATTATTATCATGTTGTATTTTTATTATTATAAACTTATATAATAATATTATATAATTACATAATATTTTATATAATATAATATGATATATATATTATATTTAATTATTTATAATATATATATATATTATAAAAATACATAATTTATTATATATTATTTTATTTAATAAATATTAATAAAAATTTATATAATTAATTATTGAACTCGCAGAGCCCCTAGGAGGGAGCTATTATTATTATTACTCATAGGACCCCCCCGGGCCCCCTATTTTATTTTATTTTATTTTATTTTATTTTATTTTATTTTATTTTATTTTATTTTATTCTATTAATAGGGGGCCCTTTATTTAATTTTTATTTTAATTTTTATTTTATTGAGAACTCAATTAAAATATATTATTTTAATATAATCATAAGATATATTTATATAAATAGTATATTTAATAATATAGCCTCTATTTTATTTTTATCTTCGAAAAGTAAAAGCTTGATAAGAACAAATAATTGTCTTTAATAAAGTATTTATTAGAAGTTCTATATTCAATAAAATTATATTAATGAATAATATAATAAAATTATATTATTATTTATTCAATATTATTATTATTATTATTATTATAATGATAATTATTTCTTTTTGAAATACCTATGATTATTATAATATAGCTTTATATTTTCTGTAAAAATTTTATTTATTTAATTGGTATAAATAATAAAGAATAAATATTCAATATAAAATTATAACTTTAATATAATTATTATATATAATAATTATATTAATATTATTTATATTTTAATATTAATTAATTAAAAAGATATATTATTATATTTTTATATTAATATATTAATAAATATCAAATTATATTAATTTATTATTATTATGATAAAAGCTCCCGGACCTATTAAGCCTGAGACCCCATGTGAATATATTATTTATATATTATGAATATTATTTATATGATGATTTTAAGATTTAACCTTTTATATATATTATATTATATTATATTATATAAAAAGTTATTGACCTAATATATTTATTATCTACTAGGTCTCCTTTCTATTAAAATTTTATAACTTTATATTTAGAAGTTTAATAATTAAACTGCAAATAATAACATAAATGAAATCATTAAACAGAATAATCCAGTGGCTTCAGATAATGCGAAACCTAAAATCGCCATAGGGAATAAAGTATCTCTTAAAGAAGGATTTCTTGATACACCATTAATTAAAGCAGCGAATACGATAGCAATACCAATACCAGCACCAATTAAACCTGTAGCAGAAATACCTGCACCAATATATTTAGCAGCTAAAACTAATTGCATATTATATTATATATTAAGTATTAAACTTATATTAAATAATTTATATTATATATATATATAATTTATAATATTAATTAATTTAATTAAATTATATAATTTAATATATATATTATTTATTATTTATTTTATTATTATTATGTTATTATATAATAATCCATAATATTTATATATAAATATATATTATGAATAATTATCATATAATTTATATTATTATTATATTTATATTATGTAAATATATATATAAATTGAAATATTTATTATTATGATAATTTATTTATATATTATTATATTGTTGAATATATTATTATTTAATATTTATTAATAATAATATACTATATAATTAAATATTATATATAATTATATTATTATTATTATTATTATTAATATATAAATATATTATTAATATATTATATTATATTCTTATGTAAATTTATTATTTTTATTAATATCTATAAGAAATATATTATAATTTATATTACTTATATATATACTATATATATTAGCCTATATATATTATATTATATATAATACCTCATCTATGGCCCCCCCCCCTATAAGGGGAGGGGCTATATTTTTATTAAATTATATATTTATATTGATATATAATATATATTACTCATATAGGAGCCCCAAATATAAAATAAAGCTATTAAATTATATTATTTGATATTATTATATATATATATATATTGTTAATATATAGAATAAATATATTATTATTATAATGTTTTAATAATTAAATAAATAATAAAAATAAAGATTAATATATTATAATTAATAATATTATACAATTATTATTATTATTATTATATATATATATATTGATAATTATTTATTACTTAATATAATATTTTTATATTATCTCCTCCGTACACTCCCCCCCACAAGATTAATTAAATTTAATTTAATGGAGGGGCTATATTTATATTCTATATAATATATCCAATATTTTTATATATTTATGATAATATTTGGATAGATATTATATAATTTTAATAATGATAATTATTCATAATATTATTGTTATAATGAATTATATAATTTAAATAGATCCTAATATAATATAAATAAGGTCTCTTCTAAGGGGCTGGGATCCTTAATTAAGTTAAATTATGAGGATGATAATATAAATTATATCAATAATTATTATAAATATTTATTATATATTATTTATTTAAAATATATATTATATATTATTATTATTATTATATGTGATAATATATATATATAGTATTTTATTAATAATACAATCTCATCCGAGCCCCCCCCCACAAAGGGGGGGGGGGCTATATTATTAATATATATAATAAATGTTATTTAATTAAAGCGGACTCCTACCTACGGTGTAGGGAGGAGGGTGTACCTACGGTTTAATTAAATAATAATCTATATATTTATACTACTTAATATAAATATAAAATATTAATTAAATAAATATTAATAAATTATATAATAATTATACTTCTTCTATAAATTAATATATTTACTAATTAATATTTATATAAATTAATTATTAGTCCCGCTCCCCATATCTATATCCATATCCATATCCATATCTATATCCATATCCCTTGAGAGAAGAAAGGGGCGAGATGATAGAATAGATATTTTAATAAAAAATAATAACTAATTTATATTTTATTAGTTTATTATTCTCTCCATGTCCCTTCCCCCCCCCCCCCTAGGGGGGGGGGAGGCAATATTTATATTATTATTAATATAAATAATTATCTGACACGTAGTATTAATACTACATGTAGATATAAATATGTATATGATAAATATATAAATAATATATTTATTATATAGAATATAATATAATATAACTAATTATAAGTAATATATTTTATATATTATAATTATTATGAATAATTATATATATATATATATTAAATATTATCATAAATTAATAATATAAATATTAAATATATATTATTATATTAAACATATATATATATATATATTGACATTAATTATAAGGAGGGATTTTCAATGTTGGTAGTTGGAGTTGAGCTGTAAACTCAATGATTATATATCTTCATAGGTTCAATTCCTATTCCCTTCATATATTATGTCTTTATAGCTTAATGGTTAAAGCCTCTCACTGTTAATGAGATAATATAAGTTCAATTCTTATTGAAGACGTTATAAATATATTTATTTAATATATTTTAGGGGTTATAATTTAATTTGGTAGAATACTTGCGTTGCATGCAATAAATATGAGTTCAAGTCTCATTAACTCCATAATAATAATTATAATAATAATATAATAATAATTATAAATTAATTTATTTATTAATTTATTTATAGGACTGAAATAGAAACTATAATTCAATCGGTTAGAATAGTATTTTGATAAGGTACCAATATAGGTTCAATTCCTATTAGTTTCATGCGAGGCATACCCTTAAGGGTACGCCAACACTAAAACCTATTGTCCGGCAGAGCGAAGTCGGACTATTAGTTTCATACAAATAATTCTTTTTATTAAGCATATTATAAATATCTGAAATAATAATAATAAATAAAATATAACATGTATAATGTATAATATTAATCTTTATAATATTATATTATATTAAATACTATAATAATTATTATTATAAATAATTAGCTTCCAATAAAATAAAATAAAATAAAATAAAATAGGGAGCCCGGGATATTATAAGATTAAATAATAAGAATATTAATATCAATATATTATTAATATATATATATAATATTTATATAATAATTAATTAATTTAATAAATATTCAATAATATTAATATAATCAATATATACATATATATATATTTATAATTTAATTATTCATTTATATATATATTTATCCCATTATATAATTATTTTAAATATAAGTATGGAATAATTAATAAGGATGGTTGACTGAGTGGTTTAAAGTGTGATATTTGAGCTATCATTAGTTTTATAAACTACGTAGGTTCGAATCCTACACCCTCCGAATATAAACTCTAATTATATAATAACTGAAAATATTATATACATATAATAATAATAAATATAAATAATAAATAATATTATATTTATATAATAATATTATATAATCTCATTATTAAAAATAATAAATAAATAAATAACGAAATAATATATATTATATTATAATATTAATATAGCCTTTTATTTATAATATATATATAAATCAATAAAATAATAATAACTATATAATATATATTTATATATTAATAATAATAATAATAATAAATATTTAATAATTATAATCTTATTATAATTTATAATATAACATTATAAATATTATATATTATTCATAATAATATATTAATATAATAAAAATAAATATTTTTATATTATTTTATCTATACATTATATATATTATATACATTATATATATTATATACATTATATACATTATATATATAGGAAAATAATAAATATATATTAATTAAATATTTATCTTTGCTTTATATAATTATTTAATTAAATAATAATAATACGAATAGGAGATTATTATTAATTATATATATACATTATAGTCCATTTTGTAGTTAATAATAGGGTAATTAAGGATAATATAATAGACAATATAATATTATTTAATAAGTATATATAAATATTGATATTAATTAATTAATTATTACTTGTAATTATTATTATAATATATAATAATATATATTCATAATAAAATATTATAATAATAAATAATAATAATATATATTAATTTATATATATATATATAATATTCTATAATTATTATTATTTCTATTTTATTATCCCATTTTTTTTATATACTTTTATAGAGGTACTATTTATAATTATAATAGATAGATATATAATTTATAAGTATAATATAATAATAATATATATATAACCCTCTTCCCTAGGGGGGGGGGGGGGGGAAAGTATGGAAAGATAATAAACAATATAATATTATAATAATTAATTAATATAAATTAATAATAATTAATTTATATATATATCTAATTATAAGTAATATATTAATTAATATTTTTTATATTAATTATATAATAAGTTAATAATAAATAAATACTAAAGAACATGATGTTGGTTCAGATTAAATGCTATATAAGTACATTACACATGCAAATCAAACATTTATAATATATAATATTATAAATATGTGGTGTGAACGTGAGTAAAAAATAGATATATAAGAACTATAAATAAAGTTAAATGCTTTATAATATATATATATATAAATTATATATATATATAAAAGAATATATTATTATATATATTTGTTTATAGTCTAATCTATAATGGTTTAGATAGTAGGTATATTAATAGTTATACCTAGTCTACGATCCATAATCAATAATTAATGTTATAATGATCACGTTGATAATTAAATATAATCAATATCTATATGATACAGCAGTGGGGAATATTGAACAATGATCGTAAGATTGATTCAGTAACTTATAAGAATGAGATATAATAATAATATAAATATATAAATAAATATATTTTATATATATATATATATATCAATTGATTAAAAATAAAGTTCATAAATAATAAAAATAATGATATAAATTAATTTAAATATTAAATTTTAAATATAATATAATTTTATTATATTATTTTAATAATCCTTGCTAATATTTGTGCCAGCAGTAGCGGTAATACAAAGAGGGTAAGCATTAATCATAATGGTTTAAAGGATCCGTAGAATGAATAAATATCCAAATTTTAGAGTTAATAATATTTATTAAAGAATTATAATAGTAAAGATTAAATAATAATAATAATTATAAGACTGATATATGTGTAAATATTAATAAAATATTAACTGACATTGAGGGATGAAAATTAAAGTAGCAAAATAGATTCGATACCTATGTAGTTTTAATAGTAAACTATGAATACCATTTATAAATAATAATAATATTTATAAATAAATGAAAATGTAAGTATTCCACCTGAAGAGTACGTATATGAAACTCAAAACAATAGACGGTTATAGTCAACAACAATGGGGCATGTTATTTAATTCGATAATCCACGACTAACCTTACCATATTTTGTATATTTAATATATATATATATATAATATATATATATATTATTTACAGGCGTTACATTGTTGTCTTTAATTCATGCTGCAAAGTTTTTGATTAAGTTCATTAATGAATAAAACTCCATATATATAAATATAAAATTATATATATTATTATATTATTAATTAATATAATTAATAGGAACTAAGACAAATCATAATGACCCTTATAATATGGGCTATAGACGTGCTATAATAAAATAAAAATCAAGTTATATAATATTATAATCAATCATAATATAATAAATAACAAAAAATATTTTAATCTTTAATATATTTATATATTATATATAATATGAATTATTATCTGTAATTCGATAATATGAAATAAGAATTGTTAGTAATACATAAATTAGTATGTTATGGTGAATATTATAACTATTTCGCACTAATCACTCATCACGCGTTAAAAAATATTGTTATCTAAATATATATCAAATTTATATAAATATTAATTATTTATATATATTAAATATATAAAAGAAATTATATTAATTAATGCGAAGTTGAAATACAGTTACTGTAGGGGAACCTGCAGTGGGCTTATAATTATCTTTAATATTCTTCCAATAATAATATAAAATAATAATATAAAATATATATATATTATATAAATATTATCATAATATAAAATATAATAATTATATAAAAATATTATTATATAAAATATATAATAAATATATTAATATTATTATAATAAATATATAATAAATATATTAATATTTATTAATTTATATAAATATATAATATATATTAAATTAATGTATAATTATATATATACATAATATATAGTAAATATTAATATAAAAATATAAATATATACATATATATTTATTAATATACTTTATAATTTTATTAAAGATTCCTTATTTTAATTAAATAAAAGCTATATTAATTAATTAATAAATAAATAAATAATAATAATAATATATATAAACATATACATATAAATATATATATATAATAAATCAATAATATATTTATATATAAAATATCTATATATAAAATATATATAAATATATCTTATTAATATATTTCATCTATACCCCTCCCCCCATAAGGGGAAGGGTATATTATAATAATTATACTCTTTTCAAGATATTATATAGTATTGTATTATATAGTATTATATTATATTATATTATATTGTATTATATTGTATTGTATTGTATTATATTATATTGTATTGTATTATATTGTATTATATTATATCTTATGAAAATTATAATAATTAATTATACATATATATTTAATTAATCTCCTCCGTGCCCCCCCCCACAAAGGGGGGGGGGCTATATGATAAATATATAAATAATAATTATAATAAATAAATAATAAATTAATAAATATATATATTATTAAAATATATATATATTACAATATATAATATTAATATTATGTATAGTTTTATATATATTATTATGAAGTAGAATTATTATCTTAATATATATATATATATAGATATTTATTAATAGAAATAATAAATTTATTAATAATTTCTGTCTATATATTAAATATTATCATATTATAAAATAATAATTATAATAATAATTATAATAATATTATATAAATATTAATATATTATACAAATATTTAATATATATATAAATGATAATATAAAATTAATATATATAATAAAAGTATTATGTTATAATATATATATATATATATTAAAATATAATATGATAATATTATATTATATAGTATAGTATACTATAGTATAATATAATATAATATAATATAATATAATATATATGTTGTATAATATAATATAATATAATATAGTATATTTATATTATTAATATTTTTATAATTATATAATTCTCATTCACTAATATTAATATTATATATAGAATTAATAAATATTAAATAATATACAAATTAAATATATATTTTTATAATATCTCATAGGATTCCTTATTTAAATAAAAATTTAAATAAAATTTTAATTGGAAGCTATATTTTATTATATCGATATAATAATTATATTAATTCTCATCTGATAATAAAGAATAGGTATAATATATAGATATAATAAGATAAATTAATTAATGATAAAGTATATATATAAATATATAATAAATATTTAATAATATAATTAATAATAATAATACAATTAATAATGATTATTATAATATATATATATAATATATATTGAATATATATATATAAATAAATGAATTAATATATAATATTAAATTATATTTAATAAATATTTAAGTTATTATTATTATATTATAATTATATAATAAATAAATATATAAATATATATATAAATTATTAATTAATGATATAATATTATTAATATATATTATAATGTATAATATTTATGTATAATGTATAATATATATATATATAATATATATAATATTAATATATAATGAATAATTATATATAATATATAATTTTAATAAATGTATAATATATATATATATATTTAATAAATATATAATATATAAAATATTTAATAAATATATAATAATATATTATTAATTATAATATATAATATGTATAATAAATTATAATGTATAATATATATAATAGAAATGTATAATATATATATAATGTATAAATATATATTATAATATCAACATATATATATTATGTATAAATATATACATATACTTATATAATATATAATCCCTTGATTATATTAATAATTATATTAATTTATCCTTGTTATTATATTATAATATTAATATATATTATAGTATTATATATATACTATATATATAAATATATATATTTATAGAAAGCCAAAAAGTTATAATATTATATATATATTATGTATAGATATATATACTATTATATAATTATTATTATTTTATTAAATTATATTGATCTTATATTATATTTAGTATATTAATATATTATAGCCCTCTCCCCCTTATGGAGGATATGGGGGGGGTACTTTTGTATGAGGTAATATTATTGTATAATATATAAATAATATATATATATATATAATTGTATAATATATCATATATAACATATATAATACCGTTGTTCCTTCTTTTATTTATGAACATCGTGAATAAATAAAATAATGATAGGTATTATATAAATAAAATTATGTTATAATAATAATATATTAATAAATATATAATAATAATATATATAAATATTAAATTAATAGAAAAATATATAATTAGTATATTTAATAATAATTTATACTTTATCTAATTAATTATAATTATATAGTTCCCCCCCCGCAAGGATAGCACTTTTGTATGAGGTAATAATTATGTATATTCAATATAATTAAATAAATATCATATAAATATTATATAATAATAATATTATTAATAATTATTATTATAAATATAATCAATTCAATAATATAATAAATATATATATATATGTATATATTAATAATATAATAAATATATATAAGTGAATATAATAAATATATATTAGTATATATATATATATATTGAATAATATAATAATAATAATAAAATATATAATATAATAATAATAATAATATAATTAATAATTAATAATTAATTATAATGTATAATATTATATATATAATATATATCATATGATAATATATAATAAATATATATATATAATATATATAATATGTTTTATATATATATTGTATAGAATATATATAATATTAATTAAGGTTCAGATATCATTATATTAATCTATATATAATATCTAATAATAAATATATAATAATAATAATAAACATTATAAATATATTTTAATTATATTATATAATTAAGTTATATATGTATATAATAAATATAAAATATAATATATAATATATATAAATATATATATATAAATAATAATATTATAAAATAAATATATATATATAATAATTAATATAATAAATAATATAATTTATATATATTTATTAAATATATTAATAAGAATATAGTTTAATGGTAAAACTATTGACTTCAAATCAATCATTAAGAGTTCAAATCTCTTTGTTCTTGTAAAAATAATAATAATAATTAAAAGTAATGATAATAGATTTGAAATAATTATAATATAGATTTAAAGAGATAATCATAGAATACAATAAATCATAATCTATATATATATATAAATATATATATAATATGATAAATTATTAATTACTTTATAATAAGTACATATTTATAATATATAAATATGAGTAAATAGGTTACTAATAAAATATACAATATATTTTTAATACCTAAGGTAAACCATATATAATATAAATAATATTATAAAAAATAACTTAGTGAACTGAAACATCTAATTAACTAAAGGAATAAAAATCAACAGAGATATTATAAGTATCGGTGAGAGAAAATAATATAGTCTATAAGTATTATGTATAATATATAAGAATAATATAATAAAGGGTATACAATATCTAAGACTAAATACTATTAATAAATATAAAAAGTACCGAAAGGGAAAGTATAATAAAATGGTTATTTTATAAGCAATCATAAATAATAATATAACATTATTAATGATGTACCTTTTGTATAATGGGTCAGCAAGTAATATATATATGCAAAAATAATTTATAATTAATATGTATTTAATAAGTATATATATATTGACCCGAAAGCTAATGATCTTACCATGATAAGATATATAAATGATCGAACAGGTTGATGTTGCAATATCATCTGAATAATTGTGGTATGATAGTGAAAGACTTAACTGATTAGCAGATAGCTGGTTTTCTATGAAATATATATAAGTATAGCTTTCAATAATCAATTATAATAATTATATATAATTTTAATATATATATATAATGTATGGTACAGCTATTAATATAAATTAATATATATATATATTTATATATATATATATTATGAATTAGGGAACTATAATAGTTTTATTAATAATATTAAATCTCGAAATATATTATTATAATATTGAAAAGTCAGATTATATGCGATAAGGTAAATAATCAAAAGGGAAACAGCCCAGATTAATATATAAGGTTCCAAATAATATAATAAGTGAAATAAATATTTTAATATTATAATTCAATCAGTTAATGGGTTTGATAATAACTATTTTTTAATGAACATGTAACAATGCACTGATATATATATAAAATAATATTATAAAATAAATATATATAATAATATATATATATTTATAAAATATATAATATACGGATCTTACAGCCCCCGGGCGAATGATCCGTCCCCCCCTCCGGAGGGACGGATCTTATTTATTTATTTATAAAAATTTATTTATTTATAAATTAATAATAATTATAAAACCGAATATTTAAATATTATTATTAATATAACAATAATAATAATATGGTAATAGAACATCTAATGAAATAATATATAAATGTTTTCATTTATATATAATATATAAATATTAATATATATAAATTAATTAGATAGAGAATGCTGACATGAGTAACGATAAAAAGGTTTATAATCCTTTTCACCTAAAACATAAGGTTTAATAATAAAAGTACGGCCCCTAATTAATATATGAATATAATTATATATAAGATGGGATAATACTAAATAATTAATAAAAATTTTAATATATATTATAATATTAAATATTATAATAAATTATATATTTATTTTATATTAATTTATAAAATATTAACAAGAAAATAAATTATAAATACCGTAATGTAAACCGACACAGGTATGTAAGTAGAGAATATGAAGGTGTATTAGTGAATTATGGATAAGGAACTCGGCAAAAATAGTTCTAAAGTTAGATAAGATAATAAAAACAAAGTTGTACAACTGTTTACTAAAAACACAGCACTTTGCAGAAATGTAAATTAAAGTATAAGGTGTGAATTCTGCGTGCGACAGTGAGCTTTATTATATAATACTTCAAGTTATATCAATAACTAAGAAGTTATGTTTATGGAAACATATGTTCACCTAGGCATGCTTTAGTAGTAATATTTAAGTATGAAGCCCTAGGAGTAAATGTAGCCCTAATAGGGAGCAGAACAGGATCTGCATGATTAGCGTAAGCGAATCTAGTGGTTAAAATATCGTAAGCAAGTCTCTTAATAGAGAAGGAAACAGTGAGGTAGAAATTGCAGAGTAGTCTACTCCATTCACGTTAATATTTCCCGGTATAAAATTAGGAATCTAAACAGATCGTCAACGTATATAATAAGGTACCTGGTAAGTCCAATAACTACTCAAATAAATAAGAGAGGTTGTTTATATTAATAAAGAGCAATATCAGTTAATGGATAAAGGATAAATCAAAAAAGCTAATGGCTTCTAGTAATAAGAAGTATAGATATTCCATATATTAGTTCGAAAGAATGCTGACTTTGATATAAGGTAGTAAATCTACTAATCTGTTTTTTATGAATATTATTTTATATTCCATTTCGCATTCCCTATAATATATAATAAATATTATATTTAAATTAGGTAATATCATAAGATATTATTCTACTATAGATTCATCAGAATTTAATTAAATTAAATTAAATTAAATTTAATTTAATTTAATTTAATATAGGGACTAATTTAAATGTATCTCTTAAATGAGAAACTATTAAACGGGATGAATTAAATAATGAAATAGCATATTTACAAAACAAATTAGTAGAGGCGACTATAGATAATAATCTAACAATAATAACTGAGATTCAGAAAGAAATTACTGAATCAATATGTAGTAAATTATTAGCAGTAAACCAAGTTTATAAAAATAATGGTAGTCAAATAGCAAAAGTACTGATAGTTATTATTGAAAGAATAAAAATTCTAAACAGCCAAATAAGATATAGCTATCTAAAAAGATTACTGCTCAAGCCGTATGCCATGAAAGTGGCACGTACGGTTTCAAACGGGGGAAAATCCGTGAGGATCTACCTATCGTGACTCCATGTTTAACATATAAAATATATAACTATAAGGTTATATATATAAGTTTAATCAAATAGCAGCCTTATTATGAGGGTTATAATGTAGCGAAATTCATTGTCTACTAAATATAGTCCTGCATGAATGAAGTAATGATACAACAACTGTCTCATCCATAAGCTAAGTGAAATTGAAATCGTAGTGAAGAGGCTATGTATTTATAGTTAGACGAAAAGACCCTAGTGCGACTTGTAAAGTCGCGCGGAGTAATGTATACAAATATACCATACTAGCACATAGTATGAGCCTAGTTAGACATGCATTTTTAGTAATGAAATTGTATGGAGCTCTAATGACAAAGGTAGCGTACACATAATAATGTACGAGCTAAGGCTGGACATATAAGATCAACGTAAGTGAACTTGGTATCTTAAAACACCGTAAATCGGTCCATGAAAATGGAATGGGGATGTAAGAAGATCGATTAGGGATAGAACTTCATGTGTTTACGCTAAAACTCATCGGTGAAAAATCAAGGATCTAAGTATGTCAAACGTATTCCGTGCGAAACAAGGTAAGCCTTATATTTACTGTATATCTCTATAGATATATACAGAGGCTACTTATAAAAACTGTTTTTTACAGAAGGAAATAGTAGTAACTAATAGAAGGTAAAAGATGTAAGAAAAAGCGAATGCATAATAGTAATAATTATGATAGAGCCAATGTACAAATGTACAAAGGATATACTCTTCTCGAAAGAGAGCTAACTTCCAAACAGGTAATACGCTATCATTTTATCCTTGGAAAATATAAGTATTAATAATGTTGTAAAACAATATGATCTCAAAATTTATCGTATACTATAAAAATATAGTAGATCAAACAAAAAACTACTATAGTGTAGATCATTATGAATATTGAAAAGGTAGAAAAATAAAAAAGCTAGTAAGGATCAAATATGATCCAAAAAAGTATTGCTCGAGCCGTATGCGATGAAAGTCGCACGTACGGTTCTTACCGGGGGAAAACTTGTGAGAGTCTACCTATCGGAATTGCAGCTTTACTGTAGTTAGACAGATCGAATAATTATATATTATATTCAGAATATTAAGTATATATATAAAATATAATATATTTTATATAATTGTTTAAATAAAAATGAGATGCTTATTGTAATATAATAATTATTCTAAACTTAATAATATAATATTTAATGATAAAATTCTTAAATATGGTATATATATATAATATTTTTATTATTATATATATATATAATAAGTGACAATCTCTAATTGGTAGTTTAGATGGGGCGTCTTGTTCAGCAAAAGTATCTGAATCAGTCCATATATAATAATATTATATAATTGAAAAATAAAATATATATTATATATATTAATAATAAAAAATAATATTTATATTTATATATATATATTTATATATATATTTATATATTTATTATAATAATAGAATAGATATGTACAGTATAAATTGTCTGGAAAACAATAATTAATTAATTAAAAAAATATAATGGTATAACTGTGCTATAATTATAACACAAACAAGTGAAATAAGTACGTAAGTATGGCATAATGAACAAATAATACTAATTGTAAAGATTATTGATAACGAATAAAAGTTACGCTAGGGATAACAGGGTAATATAACAAAAGAGTGGATATTGTAAGTTATGTTTGCCACCTCGATGTCGACTCAACCTATCCTCTTGGTTGTAAAATCTAAGAAGGGTTTGACTGTTCGTCAATTAAAAGGTTACGTGAGTTGGGTTAAATACGATGTGAATCAGTATGGTTTCTATCTACTATAAATAATATTATCAAATTAAGCCTCATTATTAGTACGCAAGGACCATAATGAATTAACCTATGGTGTATCTATTGATTATATAAAATAATATAATATATTTTATATTATTTAAATATTAATTTATATTTTATATATAGTCATAGTAGATAAGCTAAGTTAATAAATAATAAATATTGAATACATATGAAATATGAAGTAGTCTTAATAATAAGATAATAATAATAATAAATATTATAAATAATATTTATTAAATTGATAATTTTATACTAAAATATAATTATATATATATATAATATATATATATATAATAAAATAGGTTTTATATATTAATTATAATAAAATACTAATTTATCAATTATCTATATTATATCTAATCTATTATCATAATATATAATATAATATATAATATAATATATAATATAAATATACATATATAATATAAATATACATATATAATTATTAATATATTTATTAAATTATAATTATTATTTAATATAATATTTATTTTAATTATTATTATTATATATATAAATATTGAAATTATTATAATATTATTTAAATTATAGATATTAATATAATAAAATTTATTATAAAATATTACTATTATATCTTACTTACTTTTTATAAAAACTATAAATATTAATATAAATATTAATATTAATATAAGTATAATATATATATATATATGTATATATATTAATTTTATTAATTAATTATATATTTATTAATATAATATAAATTATTATAATATGTTTATAATATTAATAATATAATATATAATATATAATGATAATATAATATATTTTATAATATTGATATTAAATTATATAATAATAACATAATTAATAATAATAATATAGATTACTAATAAGACCTTGAGTCCTTATGATGGTCTACTTAATGTAATGTAATGTAATAGGAATTTTATAATTATTTTAATATTTATATAAATATAAATAAATATTACCAATATAAATTAATTATTAATATAATAATATAATGGGTAATATAATAATAAATAATATAATAATATAAATTAATAATTAATATAATAATATAATGGATAATATTATAATAATTAAATATATCATATAATATAAATATATTAAATAAAATAATAAATATAAATACCTTTATATTTATATAATATAAATCATTATAATATATTTATAATATTAATAATTATAATAATAATAATTATATTAAATATAATATAATAATATAATATTTATATAATATTGAATATTATATATTTAATAAATATAAATATAAATAAGTATATATTAATATATCATTAATTAATATATAAATATAAAATATATATATTATAAATGTATATGATAAATAAATATATAATAAATATATATATAATAATATATATATATATAATATAAATATAATAATTATATAAATTATAATATAATATAATTATATTGAATATTATTAATAATTATATTTATTAAAATAATTATATTGAATATAATAATAATAATAATAATAATAAATATATAAATAAATAATATATATTCAATAATGTATATATTTAATAAATATATATATATAAATAAATAAATAAATAAATAATAAATATATATATATATTAATAATAAATTATAATATAATTATTATATAATTATGACTTATTATAGAAATATTTTATAGTTATATTAGCTTAATTGGTAGAGCATTCGTTTTGTAATCGAAAGGTTTAGGGTTCAACTCCCTAATATAACATATTATAATAAATATATAATATATTATAATAAATATATAAGATATAATAATAAATATATAATATATTATAATAAATATATATTATAATAAATATATAAATATATATTCATTAATAAATATATAAATATAATAATTATATATATATATTGAATATATAATATATAATATATAAAATGTATAATATATAAAATATATAATATATATTTATACTTATACATATAATATTAATTATATAAATATAATAATAATATAAATAATATTTACTTATTAATATTTATATAATATATATATAAAAAGAGTTATTTTATATTTTATTAAATGTCAAATAGTAATAAATAAATAAATTTATAAGAGATTATATAAATATAAATATAAATATAAATATAAATATAAATATATGAATATATATTAATAATATTTTTATAAAATAATTATAATAATATTAATATTATAATAATATTGATATTATAATATTATTGATATAATAATAATAATAATAATATTATAAATTAATTATATTATTATTTAATAATTTCAATAAATAAATAAATAAAATAAATTTTTATAATATAATAAATTAGATATATATATTAATATATTAATATAATTTAATATAAATATATATATATAAATATAAATATAAGTAATATATTTTAATATATATATTTTTATATAAATATAATAATGATTATTATTATATTATTATTAGCTTTTATAGCTTAATGGTAAAGCAATAAATTGAAGATTTATCTATATGTAGTTCGATTCTCATTAAGGGCAATATATATGTAAATACTAAGATTTGAACTTAGATAATATGCACCTAAAAACATATATTTTAACCAATTAAATTATATTTACTTATTATTTTATTATCTTCATAATACCCCCCAAGGTTTTAAGAGTTCCTTTAATATAATGTAATGGGAGCTATATTATTATATTTTCTCATTCGTGCCCCCCCATATCCTCCGTAAAGAAGGATATGGGACTATATTATAAGTAGGTATAAATATATATAAAAAATATAATATATACTATTTCTTATATTTTTATTAATATATTATTAATATATTTAATATATATATATCTATATATATATAATAATAATAATAATAATAATTTATAAAATATTTTATATTTTATATTTATATATATATATAATAATAATTAAATAATAATATTATAATAATATATATAATTTAGATTATTAATTATAATAATATATAATTATTATAATTATTATATTAATATAATTTTGATAATTATTAATTAGCTCTCAATTAAATTAAATTAAGGTAAATTTTTATAGGAGATGTTGTTTAAAGGTTAAACTAATAGATTGCAAATCTACTTATTAAGAGTTCAATTCTCTTCATCTCTTATATATATATAATAATATAATATTAATATAATAATAATAATAATATAATATTTATATAATATATTTTATTATTAAATTATTAATGATTTATATATATTAATAATTATAAAGGTAATTGGCTTAATGGTTTATAGCATTCGTTTTACACACGAAAGATTATAGGTTCGAATCCTATATTACCTATTAATATTATCCTATATTGTTATACTTTTTTTATGAATATTATATTATATTATATTATATTATATTATATTATCTCATCTATGTTCCCCCCCCCCCCCGTAAGGGGGGGGTTATATAATTATAATCTTATTATATAGTATAAATAATAATATAATAAGATAAATAAATTATCAATATATTTAATAATTAAATAATAAATATTAATATGAATATTTAATTATTATATTTATATTAATTAATATGTATATATATTCATAATATATATATATTTATTATATATTATAATAATTATATAAATATACATATATATATTTTATTAATATTATTATATTTAATACTTAAAATATTATGAGTTATTATTATATTAATATATTATATTATTAATATATTCAATATATTATATATATATATTTAACATATATATTTTATATAATATATATATTATTATATAATTATCATATAATTTATATTATTATTATATTTATATATTATATTATTAATATATTCAATATATTATATATATTTTAATAATATTATTATAATAAATGCTTTATATATATATTTTTATTATATAATTAATATTTATCTATTATATTATATTCATTATTTAATTTATACTTAAATTGATATTAATATAAATATATTCAATATATAATTATATTATATAATTTATATATATATATATATTAAATATAATTATAATATTATATATATATTATTATAAATATTAAATATATATTATCATTATATTATTATTATCATTATTATAATATTTAATAATATAATTAAATGAGTAATATTATATATTATAATATAATATTATGTAAACTCTCCTATAAATATTATATTATATTATATTATCTTTTCTCTTTATTTATTAATTTATTTAAAAATAATTAATAAATATTAATAATTTTATAATTTATATTATTATTATTCTATTATTATTATTTAATAATTATTAATATATATTAATATTGAATATATTAAATATTAATTTTATAATTATTAATCTATTTGATAAAATCTATATTTATAATAAATATAATAATAATAAATAAGTATATATATATATTATTAATATAATATATATTCTAATTATTATATTATTTATATAATATATTTATTGATAATAATAATTATTATATTATTATTATTAATATAATACCCTTAATTAATATTATTATATATTAATACCTCATAATTTTATAGCCCTTATTAAGAGCTATATTAATAAACAATACTTAATTATATCAAATCTCAATATATATAATTATAATAATTATCATTATTAGAATATTATTATTATGTTAATAATTAATTAATTAATTAATTATATTATTAGTATTATTTATTTTATTATATAAATTTTAATATAATGATTATTATATCAAAACCTGAAATTATTTGTATATATTATAAATATAATAATAATTAATAAATAAATATATATATATATATTATAATATTATATATATTATTTCATCCAAAAGTGCCTCACTGTAAGATTAAGAGGGGGCAATATAATTATTAAATAATATTAATTTTATCAGAGGAGAAATTATTATTTATTAATTATATTACTAAAATATACTTATTATTATAACTTAAAAATATTGTATATATTTATTAAATATTGACAATATAATATTATATCAATAAGATAACATAATAAATTATATAATTATTTTATTAATATATTACCTCATCTGTGCCTCACCCCTCCCCCCCCCGTAAGGGGGGGGGCTAAATATAATTATAATTATAATTAATAGATAATCTGATTAATATTTAATTAACCTGTAATTATAATTAATTATTATATAGAAATTATATTGCTATTTATTATTAATCTTCAGAGATATATATATTTATATGATATTCAACTTTTATAGGAGTATTATTTATTATTAATATATATATTACCTCATCCAAAAGTAAAAGTGTCCCCATAAGATTTATTTAATTTAATGGGGGGGCTAGAAGTAATATAATAATTATTTATATATTTATTATTATATAATTAAATAAGATAAACTATAATTAATATAATTATTTAATATATTAATTATATATATTTATAATATATTAATAATTACGATTATATTTAATATATAATATATATTATATATCTACCTATTATATCCTCCCACCCTACTCCTCTATCAGGGAGTATGGATATAGATATAGATATGGGACGGGACTATTACATTTATTAATTGATATTTATTAATAATATAGCCCCCCCCCCTTTGTGGGGGGGGGCACGGATGAGACCTTATAATTAATACAATATATTCTATTATTAATATAATTCATATTATTACTATTACTATAATTATAACTATTACTATTACTATAATTATAACTATTATTATTACTATAATTATAACTATTACTATTACTATAATTATAACTATAATTATAATTATAATTAAAGTGAGGGGTCTTATTTTATTGAGAGCTATTATATAACTATTATAAATATTATTACTATATATAT